CACAATCCAATAGAAAGTCCCAAGGGCGCCATATTCTAGGAGCCCAAACTATGTGATTGAATAATTCCTCCTCCATCTGTTGCGGGTCGAGGACTCCTTCCCCTTCTTCAAACTCCGATTCGTATTTTTGATAGATAAATCTCTTAATATCTAAGGGATTCCTTGGTTTGGGCCGAAGAAGCAATGTCACTCGATCATTATCAAACTGACTGGAATCTTTTTCTGTTCCTTCTACTTCATCTTCTGTTCCTTCTACTTCCTCTTCTGTTCCTTCTACTTCCTCTTCTGTTCCTTCTACTTCCTCTTCTGTCCCTTCTACTTCCTCTTCTGTCCCTTCTACTTCATCTTTTTCTGTCCCTTCTACTTCATCTTTTTCTGTTCCTTCTACTTCATCTTTTTCTGTCCCTTCTACTTCATCTTTTTCTGTTCCTTCTACTTCATCTTCTGTTCCTTCTACTTCCTCTTCTGTCCCTTCTACTTCATCATTATCAAACTGACTGGAATCTTTTTCTGTCGGCGAGGATCCCACCAGAGCGCCTTCTAACTCTAATAGACCATGAACTAGATCAGATAGGCCATGAACTAGATCAGAATCGTTCTCAACGAGTCCATAAGAAGTGATCCTATTTTTTTCATCGGGTCCGGGGGGAGACAAAAGGTCTTGAGCGATCGATCCGGCAGAACAACTCAAAAGATAAAGAAGTATCGTTAATTTCTTCATGCTCGTTCCAAGTTCGAAGTACCATTTGTACAAATCAGAATCCCCTTCGTCACATGAGTTCTTCTTGATATAGATAGATATAGGATCTATGGGGCAATTCCTTAGAAGTACATTTTGTGCAACAGCCCTTCCTATCTGATAGAAAAGGATCCCATGCTCCTGAACCGGTCTTACGTCGGCTCGCAAATCCCAAGTTTTTCTATGAAGAGCAGATCTAATTGTAGTAGTGTCTATAATTGATTTCTTCTGTGTAATACTAATCGATAGGGCCTCATTGGTAAGTGCTACAAGATCTGGTACACTGGGACCCAAGGTTGTGGACCCGAATCCATTAGTATGGAACATTTTCTTTTCCAAGTGAAATCCCCTAGTATATGAAAGGGTGAAAAGGCACTTTCGTTGTTGTGGAATAAGAAGCCTTCGTATCTTAATGCATGTATTTAATTTATTCGGAGCTATTAGAGCGGGATCCACTTTTTGGGGAATATGAGTCGAAGCAATAACAAGAATATCATTTTTAGTGGAACATCTTTCACAATCCCTGGAGAGATGGTTCACTAATAGACCGAGGGATAAGTAATTCGACTCATTCGAATCCAGATCATGAATGTTTGGAATCCATATTATGCAAGGAGACATTGCTTTTGCTAATTCGAATTGAAGGGTGATATAAAATTCGTCTATTTCCTCGTCCAGCATCTGATACACAAGTGGCACATTCGTCGTAGTTAGCAACTCCGTCATCTCGCTATCAACAAAATCGTCCATATCACCAGGCTCATAATCGTCCATATCACCAGGCTCATAATCGTCACTGTCACTATCCTCAAAATCGTCACTGTCATCGTAAAAAAAATCAAAAAAACTGCCCTCGTAATCGTCCGCCTCGTCACCATACTCATCAAAAAAGCCACTCTCGTCAATATCAAAACCGTTAGGCGTCTTGTTATCCAGGAACTTGTTCAGAACTACTGTAATGAAAGGAACATAGGAGTTTGTCGCTAGGTATTTGACCAAATAGGATCGTCCAGTTCCTATAGAACCTATCACTAAAATACCCCTAGAGGGGGATAGGGCTAAGCGGAGCGAAAAGGGTTTTCCATGAGATGCTAAATGAAAACTATTAGCCCCGCACGAGGTTTGTGAATAAGTGATTGTCTGATAATGAGCAAGGAATATCCGTCTTTCTGCTAAACAGGATGTATTGCACTCATAATTCATTAGATCCTTTTTATGAATGTCAACTAAGTGTCGTAAGTAAATTGCTCCCGGTTGTTCAATCATTTGATAACCAGAGTCATTCTTTGATAAATGATCACTATGAGTCAAACTCAATAGAATTTGATCAATCCTTTTTTCTCTCGTTAAGGTGGAAAACGGAACCAAGAATTCTCTTTCTTTATCCTCAATCGCATCACAGTTCGCGATCCAGGATTCTATTTTATCGTCAATCAAACAACAATGACCGTTCACATTTTCTATTATTTGATCATAACGATAACGTTGACCAGAACAGAGAGAAGAGAAATCCCCTAGCTCTGTTATCAATGAATGGAGCTCTTTACTTGTATGACTTAGATGTCTCGTATTTTTCAAAAAAGCGATTCGATTGATGGGATTTGGTGTGATACTGATGAGATCGAAGAGATGGATAAGAAAAGATTTGCGTCCACCCCATAGCATCTTGCCGCCAGAGGCAGACACCCATAGTTCTTCTAGATAATCTACTAATTTTTCCAGAGCAACTAGAAAGAGCTTCTTTAAAGAATGATGTTCAGGGTACCTATCCAGAAGTTTTCGCAACTCCACGATGTATGATGGAATCATCAAAGATTGGGCCCTTGCGAAATCTCTCTGTAACTCACTATAGGCTCGGGAAAAAAAGATAAGGTGTGAAAAAAGGAGATATCCAGCAACAAGAAGAAGGAAAAGGATTGAATAGAGGAACTCCCGAACATTTGGCCATCTAAGATCTGTCGATATCGATGGTGACTCATTATTTCGATGAATCATTTCTTCATACAGAAGAAGCTTATGGAAACACTTACTCGAAATCTCACTTATCCGATTCCATTGTGAAAGACACCATTTTTTCTGAAGAATTCGCCATGATGTTCCGCATGGATCAGATATAGCATGACAAATGGACACAAATTTAGGACTGCTCCTTAGTATCGGCAATAGGTATGATGACCAAGTATCTAAAAACATCAACTTTAGCAAATTGTACCCTGTCGAGGTAAGGATAAATGGCATATATGTTTTGAATAGATTCCAGTTTGAGAGAATTGAAGAAACCCTATCTCCTTGCAAGGCTCTATCCATCTGCACTTTCTCAACCCATTTCTTTAGATAAAGACTCTGTTTTTTCTTTTTCCTCTTTTCGGATGAGAAACATTTCTCAGAATGAATCAAACCCATGTTTGAATTGAAATTGAGATACTGATACAAGTTCTTCCCTTCTGAATCAGATAGATTCATATCTGAAAGAGGTTGACAATAAGTTCTTTCAAAATTGACTATCTGTCCCTCTGTTAGAGGTGTTCCAGAAATGTCTGCGATCGAGTAAATAGCTCTACGAACTAATGGATCAGATCGCATTGCAAGGTGGAAATATTTGTAAAAGTTATACCTTTCATCACCACTTTGTGGAAAATCCTTAGGTATGAATATGTTAGATACCTGTGACTCGATTGGTGAAATAGTATCTCTCTCCAAAAAAGCATGTTTTTTTTTGCCGCCGCACAAAGAAAATTTTGTGTTGCGAATGAACAAGATATTGAGGAATTGTCCATACGTAAAATCAAAATTCTTGATACGGGCCCTTTCCACATAAAAGGGGAATCTTTTGTTACAAAAGAAGCCGAAGTCATGTGGATTCTTCAAGAATCGAAGTCGATTTGCTTTATAAAAAGAAGATATCAATGAACTTCTATGAAATGGTTTCACGGGATTCAACCAATTGTCTTGATCGTGGGATATCATTGAGAAATAGGAATCCAAAGATTTCCTGCTATTATTTCTAGTATGGAATGAGTCAATCATCCCCTCTGGTTTCTTATTGAACAATAATTTAGATTTTTGGGAAGTCTCATGATCATCCAATAATAATGGTTTCCATTTTTTCAAATAAACGAGTTGAAGACCTATTGATTCTAAGAACTGATTGCAGAGTTGATCATTCGGACCTTTCAATTCAGAGACGCGGATCTCGGACCTATGAATGGGGGGGGTATTCCCGAAACTCACAAAGAAAAAAGGAAGTGAGTTAGACAAAAAAAGAAGTAACTTGGAGAAAACGAAAGGAAGGAACTTATACAAATCTTTTTTGTCGATAACCTCAGACCGATCACTCGAATATTGGTTAATACGTGATCGATATCGATCAATACGTAATCGATATCGATCGAAGACCACTTGAAAACGGCTCTTCTGCTCAGAAACGAAATGTTCCAAATGTTCCTGGAAATTCTTGCTCCCATTGGACCATTTGTATCTATATGCATTAGGGTCCCGATTCACGGATCTCTCGGTTCGAGAAATCAAAATAAGAGGATCGGACCATTTCTTTTGACTCTTTTTCAAATTCGATAAATGTTGGTTGATCGTATATTTCATAAAAGTTCTATGATTCAGAGTATCATTTCCTATTTGATCCCTTTGAATTCCATATTCGAAGTTGCGATCGGATCGATTCATTAAAAAGAATCGATTCAATACATTTCTTATGTACCCATGGGTGCTATATTGGATTTGAATCAGATTTCGGATCCATCTATATTGATTGACTGCCTCCACTATGTTGTTGCTAGCAAATACCACTATTTTTGGTTTTGGATCTTCCAAATCATTCCCGCAGGAGATCTGGACCCACCTTTTTCTGATCCTTCGATAAAAGGATTCATTCTCTTCGTAAAAAACAGGAGGTAGAACCAATAAAGATTTCTTTTTCGATTCATCCCTGGAGTTGAATACCTCAGCCAAGAATTGTTTTTGATCCAATACGGAAGAATCAATAGAAAAGGCAAATCCCTTATGATACACCAGATCCGGCTCGGTTATTGATAGAGTGAATAGATCTGCCATTTCTTGAAATCTCTCTTCTGAATCCAGTTCATCCTTCGGAACCATATCACATCCCGGATCTGATGAAATAGGATGAATTGAGACGGTCTTTTGTAAATACGTAATTGTCTTGAATAGATTAACTATTTCTTTATTTTCCGATCGCCGGGAAGGGACAAAAGAAACATCTTGTTCTTTCTTCAACAATTTCTGA